GTTATCGTAGCTTAAAACAAAGCATTACACTGAAGATGTTAAGATAGGCTCTAGTACAGCCTCGAAAACACAAAGGCTTGGTCCTGACTTTCCTGTCAGCTTTAACCAAATTTACACATGCGAGTATCCGCACCCCTGTGAGAATGCCCTGCAGTCCCCCGCCCGGGGACAAGGAGCAGGTATCAGGCACATGATTGCATAGCCCACAACACCTTGCTTAGCCACACCCTCAAGGGAATCCAGCAGTGATAAACATTAAGCCATGAGTGTAAACTTGACTTAGTTATGGTTAAAAGGGCCGGTAAAACTCGTGCCAGCTACCGCGGTTATACGAGAGACCCAAGTTGATAGGCTCCGGCGTAAAGCGTGGTTAAGGAATAATAAATACTAAAGCCGAACGCTTACTAGGCTGTTATACGCTTTACGAAAGTAAGAAGTACATCCACGAAGGTGGCTTTATTTCACCTGAACCCACGAAAGCCAAGACACAAACTGGGATTAGATACCCCACTATGCTTCGCCCTAAACATTGATAGCTTTATACAACCCCTATCCGCCTGGAAACTACGAGCAACAGCTTAAAACCCAAAGGACTTGGCGGTGCTTTAGACCCACCTAGAGGAGCCTGTTCTATAACCGATAACCCCCGTTTAACCTCACCTTTCCTTGTCATTTCCGCCTATATACCGCCGTCGCCAGCTTACCCTGTGAAGGTCCCCTAGTAAGCACAATTGGTACAACCCAAAACGTCAGGTCGAGGTGTAGCGTATGGAGAGGGAAGAAATGGGCTACATTCCCTATTACAGCGAATCACGGATAATATTACTGAAACGTGTATCTAGAAGGAGGATTTAGCAGTAAGCGGAAAGCAGAGCGTCCCGCTGAAACTGGCCCTGAAGCGCGCACACACCGCCCGTCACTCTCTCCAAGCATTTCTTTTTAATTTAACTTAAAACATCACACCAGCAAAGGGGAGGCAAGTCGTAACATGGTAAGTGTACCGGAAGGTGCACTTGGCAAAACCAAAGCATAGTTCAAAGAAGAACACCCCCTTTACACGGAGGAGATATTCGTTCAATTCGAGTTGCCTTGATACTGACTCGCTAGCCCAACCAAACCAAAAACAACAAAACACAATAACTAAACCCAAAGACACGAATTGTCTCCACGAACAAATCATTTTCCCCCTTTAGTATGGGCGACAGAAAAAGAACATGGAGCGATAGAGAAAGTACCGCAAGGGAATGCTGAAAAACCAAATGAAATAAACAAGTGAAGCCTAAAAAAGCAGAGATTACACCTCGTACCTTTTGCATCATGATTTAGCCAGTGTAACCCAAGCAAAGAGCACTTTAGTTTGACAACCCGAAACTTTGTGAGCTACTCCAAGGCAACCTAATTAATAGGGCCAACCCGTCTCTGTGGCAAAAGAGTGGGAAGACCTTCGAGTAGAGGTGATAAACCTACCGAACTTAGTAATAGCTGGTTGCCCATCAACTGGATAGAAGTTCAGCCTCCCGGCTTCTTTCTTCACCTAAATTTTGTAATCCCTACAGATATTATAAGAAACCAGGAGAGTTAGTCAAAGGGGGTACAGCCCCTTAGAAACAAGATACAACTTTTTTAGGAGGATAAAGATCATAATCAAACAAGGCAAAACATCAGGGTGGGCTTGAAAGCAGCCATCCCATCAAAAAGCGTTAAAGCTCAGACACTCCATTATAAGCCCCAAGTTTCGACCACCACCTCTTACTCCCCTTATCCTACCGGGCCATCCCATGCAGCCATGGGAGTGATCCTGCTAAAATCAGTATATAAGAAAGCCTAATGGCTCTCTCCCTGCATACGTGTAAATCGGAAACGGACAACCCACCGAACCTTAACGGACCCAAAAACAGAGGGAACTGAACTACAAACAAAACAACTAGAAAAACACCCAAACAGATAACCGTTAACCCCACACAGGTATGCTCCCAGGGAAAGACTAAAAGAAAGAGAAGGAACTCGGCAAACACTCAGCCTCGCCTGTTTACCAAAAACATCGCCTCTTGCTAATCTAATAAGTATAAGAGGTCCCGCCTGCCCTGTGACTATATGTTTAACGGCCGCGGTATTTTGACCGTGCGAAGGTAGCGCAATCACTTGTCTTTTAAATGGGGACCTGTATGAATGGCATAACGAGGGCTTGACTGTCTCCTCTTTCAAGTCAATGAAATTGATCTCCCCGTGCAGAAGCGGGGATAAACACATAAGACGAGAAGACCCTATGGAGCTTTAGACACTAAAGCAGATCAGCATTAATTCCCTGAATATAGGGCACGAATATACTGAAACCCTGCCCTAATGTCTTAGGTTGGGGCGACCGCGGAGAAATAAAAAACCCCCGCAAGGACCGAATGTACTACATTCACAACCAAGAGCGACAGCTCTAATTAACAGATATTTCTGACCAATAAGATCCGGCAACGCCGATTAATGAACCAAGTTACCCTAGGGATAACAGCGCAATCTCCTCTTAGAGCCCGTATCAACGAGGAGGTTTACGACCTCGATGTTGGATCAGGACATCCTAATGGTGCAGCCGCTATTAAGGGTTCGTTTGTTCAACGATTAAAGTCCTACGTGATCTGAGTTCAGACCGGAGTAATCCAGGTCGGTTTCTATCTATGTAATGATCTTTTCCAGTACGAAAGGACCGAAAAGGGGAGGCCCATATCCAAAACATGCCTCACCCCCACCTGATGAAAGCAACTCAATCAGACAAGGGGGCATCACCCCTTTGTCTGAGAGAACGACAAAGTTGGGGTGGCAGAGCCCGGTTTTATTGCAAAAGGCCTAAGCCCTTTGTACAGAGGTTCAAATCCTCTCCCCAACTATGATCTCAACGCTTTTTACCCATATCATTAACCCCCTGGCCTATATCGTTCCCGTACTTCTAGCCGTTGCCTTCCTCACACTGGTCGAACGAAAAGTCCTAGGATATATACAATTTCGAAAAGGCCCAAACATTGTTGGACCCTACGGTCTCCTTCAACCAATCGCCGACGGAGTCAAACTATTTACTAAAGAGCCCGTCCGACCCTCAACCGCCTCCCCCATCCTCTTCCTCTTCGCCCCAATATTAGCCCTCACCCTCGCCCTCACCTTATGAGCCCCCCTTCCCATACCATATCCCATCCTCGACCTAAATCTAGGCATCCTCTTTATTTTAGCACTATCCAGCTTAGCTGTATATTCTATTCTAGGTTCAGGCTGAGCATCCAATTCAAAATACGCGCTCATTGGCGCTCTCCGAGCTGTAGCACAAACTATTTCCTATGAAGTTAGCCTAGGACTAATCCTTCTAAATGCTATTATCTTTACAGGAGGCTTCACCTTACAAACCTTTAGCACAGCCCAAGAGGCCACTTGACTCCTACTACCAGCCTGACCTCTAGCTGCAATATGATATATTTCCACACTAGCAGAAACTAACCGAGCACCATTCGATTTAACTGAAGGAGAATCAGAACTAGTCTCTGGCTTCAACGTAGAGTACGCAGGAGGGCCCTTCGCCTTATTTTTCCTGGCAGAATATGCAAATATTCTTCTTATAAATACCCTATCCGCCACCCTCTTCCTAGGAGCCTCCCATATCCCCGCCACCCCTGAACTGACAGCCATAAACTTAATAACTAAAGCAGCCCTCCTCTCCCTATTATTCCTCTGAGTCCGAGCCTCCTACCCCCGATTCCGGTATGACCAGCTAATGCACTTAATCTGAAAAAACTTTCTTCCACTTACGCTAGCTTTAGTTATTTGACACCTTGCACTCCCCATTGCATTTGCCGGCCTCCCCCCTCAACTTTAACCACGGAGCCGTGCCTGAAGTAAAGGGCCACTTTGATAGAGTGAATCATGAGGGTTAAAGCCCCTCCAGCTCCTTAGAAAGAAGGGACTCGAACCCTAACTAAAGAGATCAAAACTCTTAGTGCTTCCATTACACCACTTCCTAAGTAAAGTCAGCTAATTAAGCTCTTGGGCCCATACCCCAAATATGTAGGTTAAACCCCTTCCTTTACTAATGAACCCATACATCTTAGCCACCCTGTTATTTAGCCTCGGACTAGGAACCACCATTACATTTGCAAGCTCCCACTGACTGCTCGCCTGAATAGGACTGGAAATTAACACTCTTGCTATCCTCCCCCTCATAGCCCAACAACACCACCCCCGAGCAGTTGAAGCCGCCACAAAATATTTCCTCACTCAAGCAACAGGGGCAGCAACCCTTCTATTCGCCAGCACTACCAATGCATGACTAACAGGACAATGGGATATTTTACAAATATCCCACCCCCTCGCAACCACCATTGCTATTCTTGCCCTTTCCTTAAAAGTAGGCCTCGCCCCACTACACACATGACTACCCGAAGTGCTCCAAGGACTAGACCTAACCACCGGACTAATTCTATCGACCTGACAAAAACTAGCACCTTTCGCCCTACTTTTACAAATCCAGGCCACCAACCCTACAATCCTAATCGCCCTTGGCATTACCTCTACCTTAATTGGAGGCTGAGGAGGGCTCAACCAAACACAGCTCCGAAAAATTATAGCATATTCCTCTACAGCTCACCTAGGCTGAATAATCTTAGTCCTTCAATTCTCCCCCACCCTGACCCTTCTAACTCTTCTAACATATCTAGTAATAACATCCTCAACATTCCTCGTATTTAAATTAAACAAATCAACAAGCATTAATATGCTAGCCACCTCTTGAGCAAAAACCCCTGCACTAACCACACTCACCCCCCTCATTCTCCTGTCCCTAGGAGGCCTTCCCCCATTAACAGGTTTCATACCAAAATGACTTATCCTTCAAGAACTAACCAAACAAGACCTAGCACCCATTGCCACACTAGCAGCCCTCACCGCCCTATTAAGCCTGTATTTTTATCTACGATTATCATACGCCATGACGCTTACCATGTCTCCCAATAACGTAACAGGTTTAACCCCCTGACGCCTCCACTCCCCACAACTAACATTTCCACTCGCCATCCTAACCATATTAACAATCTCCTTGCTCCCCCTCACCCCAACCATCTTAACCCTTCTAATCCTGTAAGAGGCTTAGGATAATATTAGACCGAGGACCTTCAAAGCCCTTAGTGGGAGTGAAAATCTCCCAGCCCCTGATAAGACTTGCGGGACGCTAACCCACATCTTCTACGTGCAAAGCAGACGCTTTAATTAAGCTAAAACCTTCTAGACAGGTAGGCTTCGATCCTACAAACTCTTAGTTAACAGCTAAGCGCTCAAACCGGCGAGCATCTATCTAACTTTACTCCGCCTACCTACAGTGTAAAACTGTAGGCGGAGTAAAGCCCCGGCAAACGTTTAATTTGCTTCTTTAGATTTGCAATCTAATATGTTATACACCTCAAGGCTTGGTAAGAAGAGGAATTGAACCTCTGTCTATGGGGCTACAATCCACCGCTTAAACATTCAGCCATCCTACCTGTGGCCATTACACGTTGATTCTTCTCGACAAATCACAAAGACATTGGCACCCTTTATCTTGTATTTGGTGCCTGAGCCGGTATAGTGGGGACCGCCCTCAGCCTGCTTATTCGAGCTGAGCTGAGCCAGCCAGGAGCCCTACTTGGCGACGATCAGATCTATAACGTAATTGTTACAGCACACGCTTTCGTAATAATTTTCTTTATAGTAATACCAATTATGATTGGTGGTTTCGGAAACTGACTTGTACCTCTTATAGTTGGCGCCCCCGACATAGCATTCCCTCGAATAAACAACATAAGCTTCTGACTTCTCCCACCATCCTTCCTGCTTCTTCTAGCCTCCTCGGGAGTAGAAGCTGGTGCTGGAACTGGCTGAACGGTCTATCCCCCTCTAGCCGGCAACCTAGCCCACGCAGGAGCATCTGTAGACTTAACCATCTTCTCACTTCACTTAGCGGGGGTTTCATCAATTCTAGGAGCAATTAACTTCATTACAACTATCATCAATATAAAACCCCCAGCCATTTCTCAGTATCAAACACCTTTGTTCGTTTGAGCTGTACTAATTACAGCAGTTCTACTGCTCCTGTCCCTACCCGTGCTCGCCGCCGGTATTACAATACTTCTAACAGATCGAAACCTCAACACCACTTTCTTTGACCCCGCTGGAGGAGGAGACCCAATTCTCTACCAACACCTATTCTGATTCTTTGGTCACCCAGAAGTCTACATTTTAATTCTTCCTGGCTTCGGAATGATCTCACACATTGTTGCATACTATTCTGGGAAAAAAGAACCATTTGGCTACATGGGTATGGTTTGAGCAATGATGGCCATTGGTCTCCTAGGGTTTATTGTATGAGCACATCATATGTTTACAGTGGGTATGGATGTAGACACACGTGCATATTTTACATCTGCCACTATGATTATTGCAATTCCCACTGGTGTTAAAGTCTTCAGCTGACTAGCCACACTTCATGGAGGGTCTATTAAATGAGAAACTCCTCTTCTGTGAGCACTTGGTTTCATTTTCCTTTTTACAGTAGGAGGACTAACAGGAATCGTCCTAGCTAATTCTTCACTAGATATTGTACTACACGACACATATTATGTAGTTGCCCACTTCCACTATGTACTTTCTATAGGAGCCGTATTCGCTATTGTAGCCGCCTTTGTACATTGATTCCCGCTATTCACAGGCTATACCCTGCACAGCACTTGAACAAAAATCCACTTCGGTATTATGTTTGTAGGCGTTAATCTTACCTTCTTCCCCCAGCACTTCCTAGGACTAGCCGGAATACCTCGTCGATACTCAGACTACCCAGATGCTTATACCCTATGAAATACCGTCTCTTCTATCGGCTCTATGATTTCCCTTGTAGCGGTAATTATATTCTTATTCATTATCTGAGAAGCATTTGCCTCTAAACGTGAAGTCTTAGCAGTAGACCTAACAATAACTAATGTAGAATGACTCCATGGCTGCCCTCCACCATATCACACATTTGAGGAGCCCGCATTTGTACAAATCCGAGCACACTAAACGAGAAAGGGAGGAGTTGAACCCCCGTAGGATGGTTTCAAGCCAACCACATAACCGTTCTGTCACTTTCTTCATAAGACACTAGTAGAACGAGACGAATACACCGCCTTGTCAAGGCGAAGTCGCGGGTTTGAATCCCGCGTGTCTTAAACAATAAATGGCACATCCCGCGCAACTAGGCTTACAAGATGCAACTTCACCAGTTATAGAAGAGCTCCTACACTTCCACGACCACGCCTTAATAATTGTATTTCTTATTAGCACATTAGTTCTTTATATTATTGTGGCAATAGTTTCCACTAGCTTAACCAACAAATACATTTTAGATTCCCAAGAAATTGAAATTATTTGAACAATTCTCCCCGCAGTAGTCCTTATCCTTATTGCGCTTCCCTCTCTTCGCATCCTTTATCTAATGGACGAAATTAACGACCCCCACATTACAATTAAAGCTATGGGCCATCAATGATACTGAAGCTACGAATACACCGATTACGAGGATCTTGGATTCGACTCATACATGATCCCCACACAGGACCTTACCCCCGGCCAATTCCGCCTTCTAGAAGCGGACCACCGTATGGTTGTTCCCTTGGATTCCCCAGTTCGAGTCCTGGTCTCCGCCGAAGATGTCCTCCACTCATGAGCAGTGCCAGCCCTAGGTGTTAAAATAGACGCCGTCCCAGGTCGTCTAAACCAAACAGCTTTCATTACATCCCGACCAGGAGTATTCTACGGGCAATGCTCAGAAATCTGCGGTGCAAACCACAGCTTTATACCAATTGTAGTTGAAGTCGTTCCCCTAGAACACTTTGAAAACTGGTCTTCATTTATACTTCAAGACGCCTCGCTAAGAAGCTAAATAAGGAGTAGCGCTAGCCTTTTAAGCTAGAGATTGGTGACTACCGACCACCTTTAGCGACATGCCCCAACTCCTCCCACTACCCTGATTCGGAACACTACTCTTTGCCTGAGCAGTATTCTTAACCTTCTTCCCTAAAAAAGTGATAGCCCACACTTTCCCCTACCAACCTACACCCCTTAAACCCCAAAAACTAGAAAAAACCTCCTGAAACTGACCTTGAGTGTAAGCTTTTTTGATCAATTTATAAGCACAACGTACCTGGGAATTCCCTTAATTGCACTAGCACTTATTTTTCCTACCATCCTCTACCCCACACTAACAACCCGATGATTAAACAACCGACTCCTTACCCTACAAAGCGCGTTTATTAACCGCTTTACCCACCAACTACTTCTACCCCTAAATGTCAATGGGCACAAATGAGCCGCCCTTCTAGCATCCTTAATGCTCTTTTTAATTTCATTGAACATGTTAGGACTACTACCCTACACTTTCACTCCCACTGCCCAATTATCCCTTAACCTAGGATTTGCAGTTCCTCTCTGATTAGCAACCGTAATTATTGGAATACGGAACCAACCAAACCATGCACTAGGCCACCTTCTGCCAGAAGGAACCCCTAACCTCCTAATCCCTATACTAATTATCATCGAAACAATTAGCCTCTTTATTCGACCTTTAGCATTAGGCGTACGGTTAACTGCCAACCTAACAGCTGGCCACTTGCTTATCCAACTAATTTCCACAGCCGCATTTGTTCTTCTACCACTTATACCTGCCGTAGCTATTCTTACAACAACAGTCCTAGTCCTACTAACACTCCTAGAAGTTGCCGTAGCAATAATTCAAGCCTATGTCTTCGTTCTGCTACTAACACTTTATCTACAAGAAAACATCTAATGGCACATCAAGCACATGCATATCATATAGTTGACCCAAGCCCTTGACCCCTGACAGGCGCAGTCGCTGCCCTATTAATAACCTCAGGACTTGCAATTTGATTTCACTTCCACTCTACAACACTCATTATTCTAGGTACCGCCCTGCTTCTCTTAACAATGTATCAATGATGACGGGATATCGTTCGAGAAGGCACATTCCAAGGCCACCACACACCCCCCGTACAAAAAGGCCTTCGATATGGAATGATTCTTTTCATCACATCAGAAGTCTTCTTCTTCCTGGGCTTCTTCTGGGCCTTTTACCACTCAAGCCTCGCCCCCACCCCTGAACTAGGAGGCTGCTGACCCCCTACGGGCATTACCACCCTAGACCCCTTTGAAGTTCCCCTGCTCAACACGGCCGTACTCCTTGCATCCGGAGTCACAGTAACCTGAGCCCACCATAGCATCATAGAAGGAGAACGAAAACAAGCCATTCAATCACTCACATTTACAATTCTCTTAGGTTTTTACTTCACATTCCTTCAAGCCTTAGAATACTACGAAGCCCCCTTCACAATTGCAGATGGCGTTTATGGCTCGACTTTCTTCGTAGCTACCGGATTCCACGGCCTTCACGTTATTATTGGCTCCACTTTCCTAGCCGTATGCTTACTTCGACAAATCCAATACCACTTCACATCCGAACATCATTTCGGATTTGAAGCAGCCGCCTGATACTGACATTTCGTAGACGTTGTCTGACTTTTCTTATATATTTCCATCTATTGATGAGGCTCTTAATCTTTCTAGTATTAAATTGAGTATAAGTGACTTCCAATCACCCGGTCTTGGTTAAAGCCCAAGGAAAGATAATGAACCTAGTTTCAACTGTTATCGCCATTGCTCTCGCCCTATCGGTAGCTCTTGCTATCTTATCCTTCTGACTGCCCCTAATAAGCCCGGACCATGAAAAACTATCACCATACGAATGTGGCTTCGACCCCCTAGGGACAGCTCGACTCCCATTTTCCCTACGATTTTTTCTCGTCGCCATCCTATTCCTCCTATTCGACCTAGAAATTGCCCTTCTACTACCACTTCCATGAGGAGACCAACTGGCCTCTCCCACACTTACTTTTCTATGAGCCTCCATCGTTCTGGCCCTTCTCACCCTAGGACTTATCTACGAATGACTCCAAGGCGGCTTAGACTGAGCCGAATCGGAGGTTAGTTTAAATAAAACTCTTGATTTCGGCTCAAACACTTATGGTTAGACCCCATAATCTCCCAATGACTCCCGTGCACTTCGCTTTCTCATCCGCTTTCATTCTGGGCCTCACAGGCTTAGCATTCCACCGAACCCATCTTCTTTCCGCTCTCCTTTGTTTAGAAGGAATAATGCTTTCCTTGTTTATTGCCCTTTCCCTCTGAACCGTTCAATTAAACTCCACAAGCTTCTGTACAGCTCCCATACTATTACTTGCTTTCTCAGCCTGTGAAGCAAGCGCAGGACTTGCCCTGCTAGTAGCAACAGCCCGCACTCATGGAACCGACCATCTTAAAAATCTTAACTTATTACAATGTTAAAGATTCTCATCCCTACTTTAATGCTCGTTCCAACTACCTGGTTAACCCCAGCTAAATGACTCTGACCCACAACTCTTGCCCACAGCATACTAATTGCACTAATTAGCCTTTCATGGTTAAAATATTCAATAGAAACAGGCTGATCCACCCTAAATTCGTTTATAGCCACAGACTCCTTATCTACCCCCCTATTGGTCCTTACATGCTGGCTTCTCCCCTTAATAATTCTAGCCAGTCAGAATCACACAGCAACAGAGCCAATCAATCGCCAACGTATATATATCATATTACTAACATCCCTTCAAATTTTCCTTATTTTAGCCTTCGGTGCAACCGAATTAATCATATTCTACGTCATGTTTGAATCCACCCTTATTCCAACCTTAATCCTCATTACTCGATGAGGAAACCAAACAGAACGTCTTAATGCAGGGGTTTACTTCTTATTCTATACCCTAGCAGGCTCCCTCCCTCTTCTTGTCGCCCTCCTGCTCCTGCAAAACTATACCGGGACACTCTCCCTACTCACACTACCATTTTCCCCTTCCCTCTACCTCTCATCTAATGCTGATAAGCTATGATGGGCAGGTTGTCTACTAGCATTTCTTGTTAAAATGCCACTATACGGCGTACACCTTTGATTACCAAAAGCACATGTTGAAGCCCCCGTTGCAGGATCAATAGTCCTTGCCGCAGTTCTCCTAAAACTAGGAGGCTACGGAATAATGCGAATAGTCGTTATGCTTGAACCCCTCACCAAAGAATTAAGTTACCCCTTCCTTATTTTTGCACTATGGGGAATTATTATAACAAGCTCGATTTGTCTCCGCCAGACTGACCTAAAATCTCTAATCGCGTACTCCTCAGTAAGCCATATGGGCCTAGTAGTAGGGGGAATCCTCATCCAAACCCCTTGAGGATTCACAGGAGCCTTAATCCTTATAATTGCCCACGGACTAACATCTTCCGCCCTTTTCTGCCTAGCCAACACAAACTACGAACGAACACATAGCCGAACCATACTATTAGCACGAGGCTTACAAATTATTTTACCTCTAATAACAGCCTGGTGGTTTATTGCTAGTCTCGCTAATCTTGCACTTCCCCCATTACCTAATTTAATGGGCGAACTAATAATCATTACCTCCTTATTTAACTGATCTTGATGAACAATTGTACTAACCGGAGGGGGAACCCTCATCACTGCAAGCTATTCCCTTTATATATTCCTCATAACCCAACGAGGCCCCCTCCCCTCACACATTATCGGTCTTGACCCCTCCCACTCGCGAGAACACTTACTTATAGCCCTCCACCTCCTACCGCTTCTCCTCCTTACCCTTAAGCCCGAACTGATCTGAGGCTGAGCCAACTGTAGATATAGTTTTAACTAAAACATTAGATTGTGGTTCTAAAAATAGGGGTTAAAACCCCCTTTTCCACCGAGGAAGGTTCGCTAACAGATGGGTCCTGCTAAGTTTCATCGCCCCGGTTGAACTCCGGGACTATCCTCGATCACCCCACTCCCAAAGGATAATAGTTCATCCGTCGGTCTTAGGAACCGAAAACTCTTGGTGCAACTCCAAGTGGTAGTTATGCACACTCCTTCTATCATTATAACTTCAAGCCTACTTATTATTTTTTCCCTACTAATATTCCCTGTATTAACAACCCTTAACCCCCTTCCTCAAAAAGAAGACTGAGCCCTTACACACGTAAAGACAGCTGTAAAACTAGCTTTTTTTGTCAGTCTCCTCCCTCTTTTTTTATTTCTCACTGAAGGGGTAGAAACCATTGCTTCCTCGTCAAACTGAATAAACACGTCAACCTTTGACGTCAACCTTAGTTTAAAATTTGACCACTATTCTATTATTTTTACACCTGTTGCCCTATATGTCACATGATCAATTCTAGAGTTTGCATCCTGGTACATACATGCCGACCCCAACATAAATCGGTTCTTTAAGTACCTTTTAATTTTCCTAATCGCAATAATTATCCTAGTTACAGCAAACAACCTCTTCCAACTCTTTATTGGGTGAGAGGGCGTTGGAATTATGTCTTTCCTCCTAATTGGCTGATGGCACGGACGGGCAGACGCAAACACAGCAGCCCTACAAGCAGTTATTTATAACCGGGTTGGTGATATCGGCCTAATCTTTGCAATAGCCTGAATAGTCTCTCACCTTAACTCATGGGAACTACAACAAATCTTTGCAATCGCCAAAAACTTTGATCTTACCTACCCCCTTCTCGGACTAATCGTAGCTGCCACAGGCAAGTCTGCCCAATTCGGGTTACACCCATGACTACCCGCCGCCATGGAAGGTCCTACGCCAGTATCTGCCCTACTCCACTCCAGCACTATGGTTGTCGCAGGAATTTTCCTCTTGGTACGAATAAGCCCCCTCTTGGAAGACAATATTACTGCCCTAACCACCTGCCTATGCCTCGGAGCCCTAACCACTCTATTTACAGCCACATGTGCCTTAACCCAAAATGATATCAAAAAAATTGTTGCATTCTCAACATCAAGCCAACTAGGCTTAATAATAGTAACAATTGGGCTAAACCAACCCCAACTAGCTTTTCTTCATATCTGCACCCACGCCTTCTTTAAAGCCATGCTCTTCTTATGCTCAGGCTCTATCATTCACAGCCTTAACGACGAACAAGACATTCGCAAAATAGGGGGCATGCACCGTCTCACCCCCTTCACCTCTTCCTGTCTCACCATCGGAAGCCTTGCCCTTACAGGTACCCCCTTCCTAGCCGGCTTCTTCTCTAAAGATGCCATCATTGAGGCTCTTAACACCTCATACCTCAACGCCTGGGCCCTTACCTTAACCCTCCTAGCCACCTCCTTCACAGCAATTTACAGCTTGCGCATCGTCTACTTCGTCTCAATAGGCCGCCCCCGCTTTAATGCACTCTCCCCAATCAACGAAAACAACCCCGCAGTTTTAAACCCTATTAAACGCCTAGCCTGAGGGAGTATTGTCGCCGGCCTCCTAATTACGTCAAACCTACTCCCACTTAAAACACCAGTAATGTCTATACCCGTAATACTTAAATTAGCCGCCCTGACCGTAACAATTCTAGGACTATTAGTTGCCCTAGAACTCGCATCTCTAACAAGCAAACAGTTTAAACCTGCCCCCTATCTTCCTCCCTTTCGCTTTTCAAACATACTGGGCTTCTTCCCTATAATTATGCACCGCTTCCCCCCTGCAATAAGTCTTGGAATAGGTCAATCTATTGCAAGCCAAATGATTGATCAAACCTGACTAGAAAAAACAGGCCCCAAAGCTGTAACTAAACTCAACACCCCTCTCGTTACCGCAACAAGTAATACTCAGCGAGGATTGGTAAAAACATACCTTATCTTTTTCCTCATTACCCTAATATTTTCCCTATTAATCTTCTTTGTTTAGATGGCCCGAAGAGTGCCCCGACTCAACCCTCGAGTCAGCTCTAGTACCACAAACAAAGTCAAGAGAAGAACCCCAGCAGCCACTACCAACATCCACCCGCCCTCCGAGTATATTACTGCCACCCCTCCATTATCCGCCCGAAAAACATAAAAGGGACCTCACTCATCGGCTGACCCGGACAAACCACCAACCCAATCACGTCAAAACTTACCAGAAACCCCAGCCACAACAGCCGCGTAACAGCACATGTAGCCCACAACCGTCGGGTTTACCCAAGATTCAGGATAAGGCTCTGCAGCCAAGGCTGCAGAGTAGGCAAACACCACTAACATACCCCCTAAATAAATCAAAAAAAGAATCAAAGCTAAGAAGGAGCTTCCATACTCCACAAGAACTCCACATCCCACTCCCGCCACCATTACCAACCCAAGGGCACCAAAGAAAGGAGAAGGATTAGAAGCAACCGCAATCGCCCCTACGATTCAGCAAAACAAAAAACAAGAAATAGTAAAGCACATAATTTCCGCCAGGACTCTAACCAGGAATTATGGCTTGAAAAACCATTGTTGTTATTCAACTACAGAAACGCTACTAATGGCCAGCCTTCGCAAAACGCACCCTCTTTTAAAAATCGCAAACGACGCATTAGTAGACCTCCCAGCCCCCTCCAACATTTCAGTCTGATGAAATTTTGGCTCACTACTAGGACTCTGCCTTATTGCACAAATCCTCACAGGCCTATTTCTAGCCATGCACTACACATCAGATATCGCCACAGCCTTCTCATCTGTAGCCCACATTTGCCGAGATGTAAACTATGGCTGACTAATCCGCAACATACACGCTAACGGAGCCTCATTCTTCTTTATCTGCATCTACGCCCATATCGGACGAGGCCTCTACTACGGCTCCTACCTCTATAAAGAAACCTGAAATATTGGCGTAATTCTCCTTCTCTTAGTAATAATGACAGCCTTCGTTGGCTACGTCCTTCCCTGAGGTCAAATGTCCTTCTGAGGAGCTACCGTCATTACTAACCTCTTATCGGCTTTCCCTTACATTGGAAACGATTTAGTTCAATGAATTTGAGGTGGCTTTTCCGTAGATAATGCCACCCTCACTCGCTTCTTTGCATTCCACTTCTTATTCCCTTTCGTGATTGCAGCCGCCACACTTCTCCACCTTCTCTTTCTCCATGAATCAGGCTCAAATAACCCCCTAGGGCTTAACTCTGACGCAGACAAAATTTCCTTCCATCCGTACTTTTCATATAAAGATCTGTTAGGATTCGCAGCCCTACTCCTCACACTCACATGCCTAGCACTTTTCTCACCCAATCTGTTAGGAGACCCAGACAATTTTACACCAGCCAATCCCCTAGTAACCCCTCCTCACATTAAACCTGAATGATACTTCTTATTTGCTTACGCCATCCTTCGATCGATCCCAAACAAGCTAGGCGGAGTTCTCGCACTACTAGCCTCAATTTTAGTCCTCATACTAGTTCCGATCCTCCATACTTCTAAACAACGAGCCTTAACTTTCCGTCCTTTAACCCAATTCCTATTCTGAGTTCTAATCGCCGACGTAATGATCCTCACCTGAATCGGCGGGATACCCGTAGAACACCCCTTTATCATTATCGGCCAAGTCGCATCCATTCTGTACTTCTCACTCTTCCTATTTTTAATACCAACTGCAGGATGAGTTGAAAATAAAATACTTGAATGGCGATGTATTAATAGTTCAGAGATCAGAACGCCGGTCTTGTAAGCCGGATGCCGGAGGTTAAAATCCCCCTTACTACTCAAAAAGAGGAGATTTTAACTCCTACCTCTAACTCCCAAAGCTAGAATTCTAAACTAAACTACTCTTTGAACATTACATTATTTATAGTACTACACTTTAAGCATATATTGATCTATCATATATTATGCTTTATAACCAATACATTAATATGACCATTATTGATTGGGACATATATATGAAGGGAGTACATATAGCATATTATGCTTTATAACCAATACATTAATATGACCATTATTGATTGGGACATATATATGAAGGGAGTACATATAGCATATTATGCTTTATAACCAATACATTAATATGACCATTATTGATTGGGACATATATATGAAGGGAGTACATATAGCATATTATGCTTTATAACCAATACATTAATATGACCATTATTGATTGGGACATATATATGAAGGGAGTACATATAGCATATTATGCTTTATAACCAATACATTAATATGACCATTATTGATTGGGACATATATATGAAGGGAGTACATATAGCATATTATGCTTTATAACCAATACATTAATATGACCATTATTGATTGGGACATATATATGAAGGGAGTACATAAACATTAATATGTAATGATTAATCCAATTAAAATGTTATGATTTCTCACATTATTCTATCGATTAATTTTACATGTAGGTCGCATTCACCATCTTAATGAAATTAAAATATTATGCACAGTAAGAACCGACCAACCAATAGTTCCAGCGCATGAAATGATTGAAGGTGAGGGACAATAATCGTGGGGGTTTCACATAGTGATTTATTCCTGGCATTTGGTTCCTATTTCAGGGCCATAAATTGATATCTTCCCCACACATTTATTGACGCTTGCATAAGTTAATGGTGTTAAACATACGACTCGTTACCCAGCAAGCCGAGCGTTCATTCCAGAGTGTAAGGGGTATTTTTTTCTCTTTTTCCTTTCGTGAGCATTTCACAGTGTAAGAGGCGCTAGAAACTCACTAAGGTTGAACATATCCCCTGCTTACAACAAATATGTATGAATGTTGGAAAGATATATCTTATATTATTACATAACTGATTTCAAGGACATAAGTAATTAATTTCACTCGAAACATATCTATAAGATACCCCCGGGGTTTTTTTTCGTTAAACCCCCCTACCCCCCTAAACCCCTGAGATCCTTAACACTCCTGTAAACCCCCCGGAAACAGGAAAGACCCCAAGTAGTTTCTGTGACAACTTGTAAATTAAAATTTGTTAATTATAATAATATAATTAATTT